ATTATTAATTATTTAAGTGTAATTTTCGGACTAACCTAACCAAGACTGGAATCACGCTCTGTAGGATTTGAACCTACGACATCGGGTTTTGGAGACCCACGTTCTACCGAACTGAACTAAGAGCGCTTTCTTATCTTCTTATCATTATCACACTAGCTAAAACTAAAAAAAAAAGAAGAGGATTTTTTTTCTAACCCGAATACATCTTGTATGCATAAGACTATCATATAGAATATGATATAATAAAATAAAGATTATGTATGCCTGATTTTAATCGATTTCAATGAATCCCTCGTTACTGCTCAGACGAGAAGTAATAGGTAGGGATGACAGGATTTGAACCCGTGACATTTTGTACCCAAAACAAACGCGCTACCAAGCTGCGCTACATCCCTTTCAATTGGTCTACAGTGTCATTTTATAGAATCCCTGTCTTGTTTTCAAAATCCTTATTTTTTCCATTGATATATCCAAGTTATCTTGACATTTTTTTTTTATTCTCATGTAACATATAATAATAATAGAAGGCTTATATACACATGAATCTGAAACCCATCGTAAAAAATAACTAAAAAAAAAGAATATTTTTTTGGAATGCTCAGTCGGAAGGGACGTCTTTTTCGGTTTTAAGAAAAGGAAAATCTTATCTACCGAATCATTGTGAATTTCAATTGGAATTAGGAATTCCGTGTACAAATACAAGCGGTCCTTAACTACTTACATAATTATATTATATCGGATCATATATGGATTACCATTAGGCATTACAATAAATAATACAATAAATAAAAAGAATAAAGAAGGAGGATTTAAAATGCGAGATCTAAAAACATATCTTTCCGTGGCACCGGTACTAAGTACTCTATGGTTTGGGGCTTTAGCAGGTCTTTTGATAGAGATCAATCGTTTATTTCCGGATGCGTTGACATTCCCTTTTTTCTCATTCTAGTTATTGACATGGGAAGGGGTGAAGAAGATTAGAGATAGAATCAAAAGATTTGTGACTAATCCCTCCCCCTCTTTTCTTTTTTTTTTTTTTAGATAAAATAGAATTCAATACAATATAAGAAGTATAATAAAGAAAGGAGGAAAGAGAAATAAAAAAGTAGATTCAACCTCGGCAAAATTCGGGTTTAGTCTCCAATTCCATTTAGAAATAATATTGTGAGAACAGAAATGTGTCTAGGGCAAGAAGATCATACAAGATCTTTTAATGAAATACTGTACATTGAATCAAATTCGATTCAAAATATACCTAAATATTAGTTTGTTGTTTTACTTCTTATTTTTTTAATTTCTTTTTTCGCGGAAAGTAGAAGAGTTGGTTGAATCAAAAACACAAAGGAGGTTCATGGCCAAGGGTAAAGATGTCCGAGTAACGGTTATTTTAGAATGTACCAACTGTGTTCAAAACGGTCTTAATAAGGAATCAAGGGGTCTTTCCAGATATATTACTCAAAAGAATCGACACAATACGCCTAGTCGATTGGAATTGAGAAAATTCTGTCCCTATTGTTACAAACATACGATTCACGGGGAGATAAAGAAATAACTCGAATCAAGTGCCTGTGTGTCACTCTTACAAAGAACACGAAAAGGACATATTCTATATATACCATATTATTCTATATATTCTAGTTAACATAATTTAACTAACTAAAAAAAAAAGCCAAATCAAATCCTATATTTTGAATTCAAAATCTTTTTGGATCAGATTGAAATAGGATTTTGGGGATAAGGAATAAACAAACCATGGAAAAATCCAAGCGACTCTTTCTTAAATCCAAGCGATCTTTTCGTAGGCGTTTGCCCCCGATCCAATCGGGGGATCGAATTGATTATAGAAACATAAGTTTAATTAGTCGATTTATTAGTGAACAAGGAAAAATATTATCTAGACGGGTAAATAGATTAACCTTAAAACAACAACGATTAATTACTATTGCTATAAAACAAGCTCGTATTTTATCTTTGTTACCTTTTCTTAATAATGAGAAACAATTTGAAAGAAGCGAGTCGACCTCCGGAGCTACTGGTCTTAGAACCCTAAATAAATAAAAAAAAGTAGACTTACTTTACTCCTCAATTGAACCCAAATTAAAATTCAAATCCGAACTCAAACACAGATTGATATTTTGTTCGAAAAATTGTAAGAAAAGAAATTGGGGAAGAAGAAGAAATCTTTTTTTATTGGATATTGGACATATTCGCTCATTTAATTTTGAGCGACTTTATCATATTCTCTTTATCATACTAATTTCTACTCTACCTTCCCGGAGTTCATTCTCCAGCGAACTCCATTTAAAATATTCTGACGAATTCCTTACAATTTCCTTTTTTATTTTATGATCTCATTAGAAATCATATAAAGACAATTCCTATTTAATATAGCTATTTGTGCAAGTATTTTACGATTAAGAAGCAACTGTCTCTTGTACAGATTGTGTATTAATCTACTATAACTATAGGATACTCTATTCTCGCGAATTACTGCATTTATCCGAGTGATCCACAAACGACGAAAATCTCTCTTTTTCCTATCTCTATCTCGATGAGACGAAACCAAAGATCTTATTTTCTGTTGACTAATTGTTCGAGTAAGTCTTGAACGAGCCCCCCGAAAGCTTGATGCAAATAAACGAATTTTTGTTCTACGTCTCCGAGCTATATATCCTCGTCTAATTCTAGTCATTGAATAAATGAAACTTTCATGAATAACTAATTGATTTCCTTTCTTTCAGTTATTCTTTTCCCTTTTCCTAGTTTATTAATAACAAAACGGATTCTTCCAATGTATAAAATACAAATTCCAATGGCTTTTGCTACTATAACCTTCCCAACCACAATTTGTCTTTTTTTATAGGCATTTCACCTCGAAACGAGTATTGATACTAGGTATCAAAAAACAGAAAAAAGTAATAAATAGAAATGAATAACGAAATAGTGGATTCCATCGTTTCTATGGTTATGTCTTAAACGGTGAGGTCCTCTCTATACACCGGAGTCCCTTATTTCATTTAATCAATGCTATTAGCAACTTGCACAGTTCAAATTCTTTGGCTCTACCCATGAATTATCTAGTAATAGGTCTTTCACAACGAGATCTACCTATACAGTAACGGTATTTAATTATGAAGATTGGCTGGGTAGCTGACCCTCTTAGTCCGTTTTTGCAAGAGTATAGGCATAAGATTTCGGCTTTGAAAATAGGATTTCCCCGCTTAATGGATAACTATTTGTTACCAATGAGGAATGTTTTCTCATCGGAAACCATAAATTTCATATACAATAGAAGAGAATTGAATAGATCTTTTTTTTTAGTTTTCGATATATAGATAGTGAATGGCCTTCTTCCTTCCATTTTATACTATTGACTAGTACTGATCATTGATACTGGAAAATGGATTTCCCTTTTTTCTCCCAATGGTGATCTGAACGAGTCGCACATACACCCTAGTACATGTTCCTCGACGCTGAGGACATCCCCCAAGAGCGGGGGATTTCGTAACATTTCTGATTGGCTGTCTTGTGTTTCTAATAAGTTGTTTAATAGTTGGCATGTTGAATCGTATACATAATAAATGGGCTGGTTTAGATCGATCCTAACCGGATGATTATGAATTACTTCTCTATTTAATAGATGAATAGAATATTAGTAAACCCGTTAATAAGTAAGAAGATAAGATCTCAAATCGGCGATTTTCGTCAACTTAATGCTATTTTTTTTTATTCAATCGCTACAAGATCAACAATTCCATGAGCTTGGGCTTCTGTTGCTGACATAAAAACATCCCTTTCCATATCTTCGGATACAACCCATAAGGGTTTGCCCGTTCTTTGTACATAAACTCTTGTGATGGTTTCGCGCAGTTTCAGTAGTTCTTCTGCTTCCAGGATAAATTCTCCCGTTTGCGCCTCATAAAAAGAACTCGCAGGTTGATGTATCATTACCCTGATAATATAACAAATGGTTCCTCTATCTCGCATGATGAGGTGAGGAGAAGAGATAAAGAATAATAAAAAAAGAAAGATAGAATTGAGCAACCGTACAGGCATCCTTTGCACATTGCATACGGCTATACAATGGAATTCACTTTACCTTCCATTTCCATCGAAGAAAGAGAAAAAAATATAGATATAGGGTTTATCCGATTCAGATCGGGAAATGATCCAATTACCATCCTTCCTTTCGGAGCAGTTAAAAAATACTATGATGGCTCCGTTGCTTTTTATATATTTCTCTCGTCTGTGATTCAGCAATCCCAAAGTTTCTTTTTTTTTTTTTTCGTACTCTTTTATAACAATAACATAAATATTGTTAAAAGTTTTCTGTTGTGAAAACAAAAAAGTTTGTGACGCTGAAATGGTAATGGTCACCGATAAATAAGAAAAAATCGAGAATACCCTTTATTTTATACTAATTTCATACTACTCTTTCGATATATAATCTAATGTTTTGAAAAAAAAAAATTTCTCATATCGAATTCGAAGTGCCATGCTATTATTACTTAATATTCCTATTTCATATGGCGAAGGCATAGTCTTTTTTTTTGTTCTTAAAAAACTCATTGGCGCCAAGCGTGAGGGAATGCTAGACGTTTGGTAATCTCTCCGCCGACCAGGATAAAAGATCCCATTGAAGCGGCTAATCCCATGCATATTGTATGCACATCGGGTTGCACAAATTGCATAGTATCATAAATAGCTACTCCGGGGATTACCCATCCGCCAGGAGAGTTTATAAACAAATACAGATCCTTGTTATCATTCTCTATACTGAGATATACCATAAGACCAATAAGTTGATTCGAAATCTCGCTATCAACCTCTTGGCCTAAAAAAAGTAATCTTTCTCGATAAAGTCGGTTGATTAGGATAAAATTTGTATCCCTTAAGAGCCGTACATGCACCTTTTGATGCATACGGTTCAACAAAAATTGCGAAAAAAAAAGAATCAATGTGTAGATTCCAGCCCTCTTTCTTTTTTTTTTTCATAGCGG